AAAGAGAATCCAGTACTTCTTGGTCGTGAATATCTGAATGAATAGGACGAGCGACCCCGTGGATACCTTTGCTTCGGAACAAAAGAATTCGGTCAACCGGAATGTGTATTATCCCTATAGGGTATTTTATTTAGTTATTCAGTCAAACCAATGATTCGTTATTGGAGCAGATAGCAACTTTCATCAGACATGCGCATTTTTTATTTTACAATGGATTTACATCTTTCATTAATGGAAATTTTTTTATGTAGTGAGTAATAGGCTCTGGTTGTTCGCTGTTCAAGAATTCTTGTTTAGGCCGTTCATACCATCCATACATAGTGTTTTGATCTAAGATTTCAATTCTTCCATGTTTCAGCAGTAGCATATTGTTCCATGGAGCTAAGGTCCGAAATGTGGAAAAAACAAGTATTTCCACGACTCTACCGCCCAGTCAATTCTGTTCCACTTAATCCCTCTTTCATGGCCACATATCTTTACGGCTAAAGAATGCGAAATCTTTCTCCTGTTACATGAATCCAATTTTCAGTTCATCCGGGAAAATCCATCTTTTTCTAAACAATGTCTTTGTCATTTGATCCAACAGCCTTCCGTTAGATAGGAACAGGTTTGATAAGTACTGATAACTCGCGGATTGAATATTAGAACGGAAAGATCTATTATATAATGAACTAATGTTTCTAAGCCGTCTCCGTCTCTGGCGATTAATAAAAAATTCGAAGTACTTTTCTTTCGCTTTCTTGCGAAACCCGCGTTTATATAGAGTCTCCCTTTGGGAAGTCAGAAGAAGCCCCTTTGACATCTCTTCATCTGCAAAGAATTCTCGATGTGAAAACAGAAAGACAGAAAGCTCATCGTTGAATATGTAAAAGAGTGGATCTCCAGGGTCCCAAATGAATTGGCCTTTTCGAAAAAAGACTTGTTCTTTGGAAGATCTATCTCGTCCCGGGTACTCCATGGTTTCACTCTGCAAGAACTCCCAATCATTCTCTTGAAGCTCATCCTCTTCATCATATCCATCATCCCCTTCACCATAAAATGCATAATCAAAATATTCATCATTAACTTCATCAGAAATGATCGGCTTGCCCCGAAATGACCTGGCCCAATAGGGAAATTCCAATTCATTGGGCCTTTCGATCCAATCAAATAGAAAGCCCAAAGGTTGCCATATTCTAGGAGCCCAAACTATGTGATCGACTACATCCTCCGCTAACTGTTGCGGGTCGGTGCCTTCTGCCCATTCTTTAAACTCCGATTCATAGAGAAATCTACGATCAAAGATAGAACGAGATCCATTTTCCATCATCTCTAAGGGATTCCTTGGTTCGGGCCGAAGAAGCGAGGATCCCACCAGAGCGCCTTCTACTACTTCTAATAGGCCATCAACTAGATCAGAATCCGTCTCAACGAGTCTATAAGAAGTGATCCAAATTTTTTCATCGGGTCCGGGTAGAGACCAAAGATCTTGAGCGACCGATCCGGCAGAACAACTCAAAAGATAAAGAAGTATCGTTAATTTATTCATGCTCGTTCCAAGTTCGAAGAACCATTTGTACAAATAAGGATCCCCTTCGTAACATGATTGCTTCTTCATATAGATAGATATAGGATCTATAAGGCAGCAATTATTTATAAGTACATTTTGTGCAACAGCCCTTCCTATCTGATAGAAAAGGATCCCATGATCCGGAACCGGTCTTACATGGGCTCGCAACTCCCAAGTTTGTCTATGAAGAGCAAATCTAATTGTATTAGTGTCTATAATGGATTTCTTCTGTGTAATACTAATCGATAGGGCCTCATTGGTAATTGCTACAAGATCTCGTGCATTGTAACCCATGGCTATGGACCCGAATCCATATCCATTAGTATGGAACATTTTCTTTTCCAAGTGAAATCCCCTAGTATATGAAAGGGTGAAAACGTGCTTTCGTTGTTGTGGAATAAGAAGCCTTCGTATCTTAATGCATGTATTTAATTTATTCGGAGCTATTAGAGCGGGATCCACTTTTTGGGGAATATGAGTCGAAGCAATAACAAGAATATCTCTAGTGGACCGTCTTTCACTATCCCCGGAGAGAGAGTTCCATAATAAACCGAGGGACTCCGACTCATCCACATACAGATCATGAATGTTTGGAATCCATACTATGCAAGGAGACATTGTTCTTGCCAATTCGAATTGCAAGTTGATAGAAGCTAGGTCTATTTCCAACTCGACGATATACCTAAGTATCTCATCATCCACCGTATACTCCTCCCTCAGCTCCGGGTCCGAGTCCAAGTTCGAATAAATATAGTCACGATCATCAATATCGTCCCCATCTTTAAGCGCATACATATATTCTTTAGCAGGGTCGCTATCATCATCAATACCACCAATATCCACATCATCAAGCGCTTCCGTATAGTCCTCAGGATCGAGATCATCAATAACTATTTTCAAATCCAGCTTGTTCAGAAATACCGTAATGAAAGGAAGATAGGAGTTTGTCGC